ATATGAAATATTTATAATAATGTAAATAAGTATGTTTTGGAACATAAAATACCCCGCTCGAGATTTTCCTGTTTACGGGGGGTTTACAGGAATGATAACTATGTCACGAGTTTAGGGGGGTAGGGGGGTTTAACGCGAAAAAGCCGAGAGGGGGTGTCTTAGATATTTTAGGAGTGAAAAATCATTTATGCTCATGATATCCAAGTATGCAATTCTTAAGTAATGTCTTTTCACCATTCATACACATTACTGCAGGCAAGGAAATGTACAACCTTTAAGCGTTATTACCGTGTGCACTCTGAAATGCCAAATGAAAGGAGGACAAAAAAAAATAACCATGCGCTGTAGAGTGAATGCTCGGCATGTGGATTAACGAGTCGTATGAACCCCACCAATAACTTATGCAAGCGTCAATGAAAGAATGGGGAATGAACCAATTAATGGCCCTGAAGTAGGAACCAAATGCCAGGAATAGTTCACTAAGTGAAACCCCCACAATCTTTGTCCCTCACCTTCAATAACCGTATGCATTAAGATATGAGCTGGATGGTCGGTTCTTACTGCGCATTATTATTGAGATTGACGGGATGTTGATACTTGGTATATCATTGTAGACTCGTATGAATGTTAGATCTTAAATCGAAGTTAGTTTATGATCATTTCATGTTTGATATTCCTTATTATGGTTTATGTATACCTTAATAGTATGTCATTCTTGTATGTGTACATACAGTTAATGGTGATAATACATATATGTCCTAGAATACATTCATATATATGTTGAATATATATATATGGTAATAGTACATATATGTACTATGCAACCATGGACAAAAAATAGTTTAACTTAGAATCTTGGCTTTGGGAGTCAGGGGTAGGAGTTAGAATCTCCTTTTTTTGAGCAGAAGGGAAGATTTTAACTTCCGACGTCCGGTTTACAAGACCGGCGCTCTGAAACTGAGCTACTAATGCACTGTTATTCAAGGATTTTGTTTTCAACCCAACCTGCGATTGGGAATAGGATTAGGAAGATTGAGAAGTAAAGGACGGAAGCTACTTGGCCGATAATAATGAAGGGGTGTTCTGCTGGCATTCCTCCGATTCAGGTTAGGATTGCTGTGTCTGCGACAAGAGCTCAGAATAGGAATTGGGAAAAGGGTCGGAATGTTAAGGTTCGTTGTTTGGAGGTGTGTAGGAGTGGGACTAATATAAGGACTAGGATTGAGGCTAGTAATGCTAAGACTCCTCCAAGTTTGTTAGGGATTGAGCGTAGAATGGCGTAGGCAAATAGGAAATACCACTCTGGTTTAATGTGAGGGGGTGTAACTATTGGGTTGGCGGGTGTGAAGTTGTCTGGGTCACCAAGTAGGTTGGGGGAGAATAGGGCTAGTGAGGTTAGTGCTGTTAGTAGGATTACAAAGCCTAATAGGTCTTTGTATAAGAAGTAGGGGTGGAATGGGATTTTGTCTGTGTTAGAGTTTAGGCCAATTGGGTTGTTGGAGCCTGTTAAGTGTAAGAAGAATAGGTGAATAATTATAAGGGCGGTAATAATAAATGGAAGTACGAAGTGGAAGGCAAAGAATCGGGTTAAAGTAGCATTGTCTACTGAAAACCCACCTCAGATTCATTCAACTAGTGTGGTTCCCACATAGGGGACGGCGGAGAGTAGGTTTGTAATTACGGTAGCCCCTCAGAAGGATATTTGTCCTCAGGGAAGGACGTAGCCGACAAAGGCGGTTATTATTACTAGGAGGAGAAGGATTACCCCGGTGTTTCAGGTTTCTATGTATAGGTAGGAGCCGTAGTATAACCCTCGTCCAATGTGGAGGTAAATACAGATGAAGAAGAAGGATGCTCCATTTGCATGAAGGTTGCGGATAAGTCAGCCGAAGTTAACGTCTCGACAAATGTGAGCTACGGAGTTAAAGGCTGATTCAATGTCAGGGGTATAGTGTATTGCAAGGAATAGTCCTGTAAGGATTTGGGAGATTAGGCAGAGGCCAAGTAGAGAGCCAAAATTTCATCATGCGGAGATGTTGGATGGGGTGGGGAGATCGATTAATGAGCCATTAACGATTTTTAATAAGGGATGCGTTTTTCGGAGGTTCGCCATTAAAAGTTCTTGTAGTTGAATAACAACGATGGTTTTTCAAGTCGTTAGTCCTGGTTAGAGTCCTGGCAGGAATTGTGACTTATATTATGTGTCTTTTTTTATCGGGTTTGGTTTTAGGGTTAATTGCGGTAGCTTCTAACCCCTCTCCGTATTTTGCTGCTTTAGGTTTGGTAGTTGTAGCAGGAATGGGGTGTGGAGTTTTGATTGGGCATGGGGGTTCTTTTTTGTCGTTGGTGTTATTTTTAATTTATTTGGGGGGAATGTTGGTAGTGTTTGCTTATTCAGCAGCTCTAGCTGCTGAGCCATATCCGGAGGCTTGGGGGAGTCCAGCTGTTATGTTGAGTATGGTGATTTATGTGTTGGGTGTGGTGTTAGTTTGTGCCCATCTTTGAGGGGGGTGGTATGAGTTTTCTTGGGTGCCTGCTGATGATGTGGGGGAATTTTTTGTTTTTCGAGGGGATGTTGGGGGTGTTGCGTTGATGTATTCGTTTGGAGGTGGAATATTAATAGTTAGTGCTTGGGTGTTGCTTCTTACTTTATTTGTGGTTTTGGAGTTGACTCGAGGTTTAAGTCGGGGGGCAGTTCGAGCTGTTTAATAGAAGATTGCGACGATGGCTACTGCTAGGGTTAGGAGAAATAGGGTAATGTAGTTTTTAATCATGCCTTGTTGGGTGTCACTTGTTGTAGTAATTAGTGGGATGTTTGAGGTGGAAATGGCTTTGGGTCCGGTTTTTTCCAACCATGTTTGGTCGATTGTTTGATTAGCGATAGTTTGACCTAGTACGAGGTTAAGTTTTGGTGAAAGGCGGTGGATGATATGTGGGAAGAAGCCAAGTATGTTGGAGAAGTGGTGGGGGGTAATGGTAGGGTTGGGTTTATATTGTTTGCTTGTTAGGGATGCTAATTCTAGTGCAATTATGAGGCCTAAAATTGTTACGGTAGGGGCGGCCAGTTTGAGTAGGGGTGGTATGGATATAATAGGTGTTTTTAAGGGGGTGATGTTTGAGGTGATAAGGAGGCCGGCAATAATACTACCTCATGCTAATCGTTTGATAGGGTTAATCACTGCCGGGTTGTTTTCATTAATAGGTGAGAAGACATTAAATCGGGGGTGCCCTATGGATACAAAGAAGACAACTCGGAGGCTGTAGATAGCTGTGAAAGAGGTGGCGAGGAGGGTTAGTGTTAGGGCTCAGGCGTTGAGGTATGATGTGTTTAGTGCTTCAATAATGGCATCTTTAGAGAAGAATCCGGTTAGGAAAGGGGTTCCGGTTAGAGCAAGGCTGCCAATAGTTATGCAGGAGGAGGTAAAAGGGGCGAGGTGATGTATGCCTCCTATTTTACGAATATCTTGTTCATCGTTTAGGCTGTGAATAATAGAGCCTGAGCAGAGGAATAGTATTGCTTTAAAGAAGGCGTGTGTGCAAATATGGAGGAATGCCAATTGGGGTTGGTTAAGTCCAATGGTGACTATCATTAGGCCTAATTGGCTTGATGTAGAGAATGCAACGATTTTTTTGATGTCGTTCTGGGTTAGGGCGCAGGTGGCAGTAAAGAGTGTAGTTAGGGCTCCCAAGCAGAGGCAGGTGGTTAAGGCTGTTTGGTTATTTTCTATGATAGGGCTTATGCGGACCAGAAGGAAAATTCCTGCGACAACCATGGTGCTTGAATGTAGTAGGGCAGATACCGGTGTGGGGCCTTCTATGGCTGAGGGTAGTCAGGGGTGAAGGCCAAATTGGGCAGATTTACCAGTGGCAGCAACAATCAGTCCTAGAAGGGGGAGGGTTAGGTCAAAGTTTTTGGCAATTAGGAATATTTGTTGGAATTCTCAGGAGTTTAGGTTGGTTGCTATTCATGCCATGGCAAGAATAAGTCCAATATCCCCAACTCGGTTGTAAACTACTGCTTGTAGGGCGGCTGTATTTGCGTCTGCACGGCCGTACCATCAGCCAATGAGAAGGAAGGATATAATGCCTACACCCTCTCAACCAATGAAAAGTTGAAATATGTTGTTTGCTGTAACAAGAATAATTATTGCAATTAGAAAGATTAAAAGGTATTTAAAAAATCGGTTTATGTTAGGGTCGGCGTGCATGTATCAGGATGCGAATTCTAGGATAGATCATGTTACGTAGAGGGCGATAGGGGTAAAGATAATTGAGTAGTAGTCGAATTTTAGGCTGATGTTAATGTTAAAGGTGTGGGTGTTTATTCAGTTTCAGGTTGTAATAATTGTTTCTGCCCCCTCGTTTACGAAGAGGAAGAGAGGGAGTAGACTAACAAGGAATGCCAGTTTTACTGCAGTTTTAACTTGGATTAGGGCTCAGTTAGGGGTTTGAGGGTGGGGGGATAGGGTTGTTAGTACGGGGGTTGTTAGTAGAAGGAAGATAATGATTAAGCTTGTTGTTATTATTAAAGGAGTGGGGTGCATAGCTACTACTTGGATTTGCACCAAGAGTTTTTGGTTCCTAAGACCAATGGATGAGCTGTTATCCTTTAGGAGCGTGCTCGAGTGAGCCTTGGAGTCCAACCAAGGTAGCAAAAATTAGCAGTTTTCGTTACTGTGCAAGTCTCTCTCGGTAAATAAGGGGACTTTAACCCCTGTCTTTGGAGCCACAATCAAATGTTTTTTTTTAAACTATATTTACATGCAGTTCAGCCTCAAATTAGCTCGGGTTTGAGGATGAGGAGAAGAAGGGGGAGGAGGTGGAGGGCTATGAGTAAGTGTTCTCGTGAGTGTGATGGGTCTAGAGCAATGATGTGGGAGGGTAAAGGACCTCGTTGTGTTATTAAGAATATATAGAGTGAGTATGCTGCAGTAATTAGGGTTCCTAATCCTGTTAGTGCAAGGGTTCAGTAGGATCAGTTGAATATTGAAGTAATAATTATAAGTTCTCCTATAAGGTTGGGGAAGGGCGGTAGTGCCAGGTTAGCTAGGCTAGCGATGAATCATCATGCTGTTATAAGGGGTAAAATTATTTGTAGGCCTCGTGCTAGGACTATTGTTCGACTATGGGTTCGCTCATAATTGGTGTTTGCTAAACAGAAAAGGGCGGATGAGGTTAGTCCGTGTGCAATTATAAGGATAAGGGCTCCTGTAAAACCTCATGGTGTTTGAATGAGGATTCCTCCAGCGACTAGTCCCATATGACTTACTGAAGAGTAGGCGATTAGGGACTTAAGGTCTGTCTGCCGGAGACAAATTGAACCTGTTATGATTACACCTCAGAGGGCAAGGATGATGAAAGGGTAGCTGAGTTCTTTAGTGAGTGGCTCTAGTATAACCATAATTCGTATCATACCGTAACCACCTAGTTTGAGAAGTACTGCTGCAAGTACTATTGAGCCGGCAATAGGGGCTTCTACGTGTGCTTTGGGGAGTCAAAGGTGTATGCCATAGAGTGGCATTTTTACGAGGAAGGCTAGTAGGCAGCCCGCTCATCATAACTTGTCTGCGAAGGAGACTAATTGTAAGGGGGTAGAGTATTGGAGTGTAAGGAGGGATAGTGTGCCTGTGTTGTTTTGTAGGAGAAGGAGTGCTACTAGGAGGGGGAGGGATCCAGCTAGTGTGTAGAATAAGAAGTATGTTCCTGCGTTTAAACGTTCTGTTTGATTTCCTCAACGGGTGATGAGAATTAGTGTTGGAATTAAAGTGGCTTCAAATATAATATAGAATATGATAATTTCTGTGGCGCTGAAAGCTAAAATTAAGAAAGTTTGTAAAGATGTTAGAAGGGTAATAAATGTTCGTTGTCGGTTGGGTGTTTCTGACGATGTGTGGTTTTGGCTGGCTAAAATTATTAATGGTAGGAGTCAACAAGTTAGGACAAGGAGAGGAGTGGATAGGGAGTCTGTTGCTATGTATGGGTTAAGGAAGGTTCAACCGGCCTCTGATGGGTGACTAAATCATGAGAGGCTGATAAGTGCAATAATAAGGCTATGGGCAAGGGCGGTGGGCCATAGTCATTTTGAAGGGGTTAGTCAGATTGTGGGAATAAGTATAAGTGTGGGGATTAAGATTTTTAACACTGTAGGAGATTTAGGTTTTGTAAACGATCACTTCCGTGGGTTCGGGAGGTTGCTACTAGTAAAGCAAGGCCTGCGCCTGCTTCACAGGCTGAAAAAGCTAGCATTAGTATGGGGGATGCTGAGAAGTTGGTTGAGTTTAGTTGGAGAGTTCAAATTGAGAGGGCAATAAAGAGGGAAAGCATTATGGCTTCTAGGCATAAGAGGGCTGATAGAAGGTGGGTTCGATGGAATGCGAGGCCTATTAAACCCAAGAGGAAGGTTGATGAGAAAGCGAAGTGAGTTGGGCTCATAGGGTAATTATGGAGTTTAACCACAGGTTCTTGAGCCGAAATCAAGCGTTTTAATTTAAACTAATTACCCATTCGGCTCATTCTAGACCTCCTTGCGTTCATTCGTAAATGAGGCCCAGTGTTAGTAAGATTAATACAGAAGTAGCCCAGAGGAAGGTGATTAATGGTGAGGGTAGTTGGTCTCCTCATGGGAGGGGTAATAGGAGGGCAATTTCTAGGTCGAATAGAAGGAAAAGAATAGCTACGAGGAAGAAGCGTAATGAGAATGGCAATCGGGCTGACCCTAAGGGGTCAAAACCGCACTCATAAGGGGAAAGTTTTTCGTGGTCGGGGTTTATTAGTGGAAGTCAGAAGGAAATAATAATTAAAATAACTGAAAGCGCAGCGGTGATTGTGATGATTGTTGTGATAAGGTTCATTATCTTTCCTTGGATTTTAACCAAGACCTGGTGATTGGAAGTCACTTATACTGGGGTTAGTACTAGAAAGATTAGGATCCTCATCAGTAGATGGACACGTATAGGAATAGTCAAACAACGTCTACGAAGTGTCAATATCAGGCGGCTGCTTCGAATCCAAAGTGGTGGTTAGATGTAAAATGGAAGTGGATTTGACGGAGTAAGCAAACGGCTAGGAATGTGGAGCCAATAATTACATGGAGGCCGTGGAAGCCGGTGGCTACAAAGAATGTTGACCCATACACTCCGTCTGCGATTGTGAAGGGGGCTTCATAATATTCTATGGCTTGGAGGAAGGTGAAGTAAAATCCTAAAAGGATGGTGAGGGCTAGGGATTGGATTGCTTCTTTTCGGGCACCTTCTATAATACTATGGTGAGCTCAGGTTACTGTCACTCCTGAAGCAAGAAGGACTGCAGTGTTTAATAAGGGGACTTCAAATGGGTCAAGGGTGGTAATACCTGTAGGTGGTCAACATCCACCTAGTTCTGGTGTAGGGGCTAGGCTGGAGTGGTAAAAGGCTCAGAAAAAGCCTAGGAAGAAGAAAACTTCAGAAGTGATGAAAAGGATTATACCATATCGGAGTCCTTTTTGGACGGGTGGTGTATGGTGTCCTTGGAAGGTACCTTCTCGTACAATGTCTCGTCATCATTGATATATTGTGAGAAGTAGAAGGACTATTCCAAGGGTTATTAGGGTTGTAGAGTTAAAATGGAATCAAATGGCGAGGCCTGAAGTTATTAAAAGGGCAGCGACTGCACCTGTTAGTGGTCACGGGCTAGGGTCTACTATATGATATGCGTGTGCTTGGTGGGCCATTAAACGTTTTCTTGCAGGTATAGGCTTAGTAGTAAAACAAATACGTAAGCTTGAATTATAGCTACGGCAACTTCTAGGAGGGTTAATAGAATAAGTAGGACTGTAGTTAGGATTGCCACGGCTGGTATAATTGATAATAAGGCAAGTGTGCCTTTTGCAACTAGTTGAATTAGTAAATGACCAGCTGTGATATTAGCTGTTAATCGCACTGCAAGCGCTAGTGGACGAATGAAAAGACTAATTGTTTCGATAATAATTAGGACGGGGATAAGAGGGGTAGGGGTTCCTTCTGGAAGGAGGTGGGCTAGGGCTTCGGTTGGTTTATCTTGGAAGCCAATAAGGACAGTTACCAATCAGAAGGGAATTGCAAAGCCTAGGTTGTGAGATAGTTGTGAAGTGGGTGTAAAAGTATATGGGAGCAGTCCTAATAGGTTTAAAAAGGTTAGATATATTGCTAAGGCAACAAATAATAGGGCTCATTTATGACCAGTGGGTTTAATAGGCAGGAATAGTTCTCGCAGAAGTTGCGCGATAAATCAGTTTTGTGTTGTAGTTAGGCGATTATTTAGTCATTGCTTTGTCGGGGTGGGGAATAGCAATCATGGAATAAAAACAGCTACTGTACTACTTGGGATAAGTAGAGTGTATGTTGGGGCAAATTGGTTAAATAGGCTTAGTGTCAAGGTCAATCTCATGTTTTTATTTCCACCTTTTGGGTTTTTTTGGAGGGGTTTACTTTAGTAAAGGAGTGAGCTAGCACTTTTGGTACTACAATTACTGAGAAAGCAATTCAAGAGTGAATAAGTATCATAAATCAAATTTCTAAATCTAGTTGTGGCATGCACAGGAGAGGGTAAAGATGTTAACAATCACTAAGGGTGGTTGGAAGTCACCATTCTCTAGCTTAAAAGGCTAACGCTATCTCCGAATTCAGCTTCTTAGCGAGGCATCTTCAAGTATAAGGGACAATCAGTTTTCAAAGTGTGTTAATGGGACTGCTTCAACTACAATAGGTATAAAGGAGTGGTTAGCTCCGCAGATTTCAGAGCATTGGCCATAAAAGACTCCAGTTCGGGAAGAAATTAAGGTCAGTTGGTTTAGTCGTCCTGGCACTGCATCTATTTTAACGCCTAGTGAGGGTACTGCTCACGAATGAAGGACGTCTTCAGCGGAAACTAAGGTTCGAACGGGGGATTCTATTGGAATAACCACTCGGTGGTCTGTTTCTAGTAGGCGGAATTGGCCGTCGGTCAGGTCTTGTGTGGGGAGTATGTAGGAGTCAAAGCCTAGGTTTTCGTAGTCTGTGTATTCATAGCTTCAATATCATTGATGACCCATGGCTTTAATTGTTAAGTGGGGGTCATTGACCTCATCTATTAGATAGAGGATGCGGAGGGAGGGGAGGGCAATAAGAATAAGGACGACTGCAGGGAGAATGGTCCAAACGATTTCGATTTCTTGGGAGTCTAAAAGGTTTATATTGGTAAATTTAGTTGAAATTAAGATAGTAATAATATAAAGCACTAGTGTGCTGATTAAAAAGATGATTATTAAAGCGTGGTCGTGGAAGTGAAGGAGTTCTTCTATAAGAGGTGAGGCTGCGTCTTGGAAGCCGAGTTGTATAGGATGTGCCATTTTGTAAGTAAGACATGTGGGGTTTAAACCCACAATGCCACCTTGACAAGGTGGTGTAATATTACATTTTACTAATGTCTCATAAAGAAAGTGGCAGAGCGGTTATGCGGTTGGCTTGAAACCAATTTATGGGGGTTCAACTCCTCCTTTTCTCGTTAGTCTGGTTGAGTTAAGACAAAAGCAGGTTCCTCAAATGTATGGTAGGGAGGAGGACATCCGTGAAGTCATTCTAGGTTGGTTGTGGTTAGTTCTACTGACAGTACTTCACGTTTAGCGGCGAATGCTTCTCAGATAATAAAAAGGAAAATAATAACTGCAATGAGTGAAATTAAAGATCCGATAGAAGAAACTGTATTTCATAAGGTATAAGCGTCCGGGTAGTCTGAGTATCGTCGAGGCATTCCGGCTAGGCCAAGGAAGTGCTGTGGGAAGAATGTAAGATTTACACCCACAAACATTACTGCAAAATGGATTTTAGCTCAGGCGCTGTGGAGAGTATACCCTGTAAATAGTGGGAATCAGTGTACGAAGCCGGCTATAATAGCAAATACGGCACCCATGGATAATACGTAGTGGAAGTGGGCTACAACGTAATATGTGTCGTGAAGAATAATATCCAGGGATGAGTTGGCTAAAACGATACCTGTTAGGCCTCCAACTGTGAATAGGAAAATGAAACCAAGAGCCCATAAGAAAGGGGCTTCTCATTTATTTGACCCTCCGTAAAGAGTCGCGAGTCAGCTAAATACTTTTACGCCAGTGGGAATTGCAATAATTATGGTGGCAGATGTAAAGTAAGCTCGTGTGTCAACATCTATTCCTACTGTAAACATGTGGTGGGCTCACACAATGAATCCGAGCAGGCCAATAGCCATTATTGCTCAGACCATACCCATATACCCAAAGGGTTCTTTTTTACCGGAGTAATAGGCGACGATGTGGGAGATAATACCAAATCCTGGAAGAATAAGAATATATACTTCTGGGTGTCCAAAGAATCAGAATAAATGTTGATAGAGAATTGGGTCTCCACCCCCAGCAGGGTCAAAAAAGGTTGTATTGAGGTTTCGATCTGTTAGAAGTATGGTGATTCCAGCGGCAAGGACTGGTAGGGATAAGAGGAGAAGGACGGCCGTAATTAGTACAGCTCAAACGAAAAGGGGTGTTTGGTATTGGGAGATACCGGGGGGTTTTATATTAATAATGGTTGTAATAAAATTAATAGCCCCAAGAATTGAGGATACTCCCGCTAAATGTAGGGAAAAGATAGTTAAATCAACGGATGCTCCAGCGTGGGCCAGGTTACCAGCCAGGGGTGGGTAGACTGTTCACCCGGTTCCAGCACCAGCTTCAACCCCAGAAGAAGCTAGTAGTAGTAGGAAAGATGGGGGAAGGAGTCAAAAGCTTATGTTATTTATCCGGGGGAATGCTATATCCGGGGCTCCAATTATTATAGGAACAAGTCAGTTTCCAAAACCTCCAATTATAACTGGTATTACTATAAAGAAAATTATTACGAAAGCATGTGCTGTTACGATTACATTATAAATTTGGTCGTCCCCAAGGAGGGCACCTGGTTGGTTTAATTCAGCTCGGATAAGTAAGCTTAGGGCTGTGCCTACTATACCAGCTCATGCACCAAATACTAGATAAAGGGTGCCGATGTCTTTATGGTTAGTCGAAAAAAATCAGCGTGTGATTGCCACAGGTAAGATGGCTGAGTAAGTGGTGGGTTGTAGCCCCATAGACAGAGGTTTAAGCCCTCTTCTTACCAAGCCTCGAGGTGTTTGACATATAGGATTGCAAATCTTAAGGAGCAGATTAGTGTCTGCCGGGGCTTCCCCCGCCTTCTTTTCCCGAAAGGCGGGGGAAGGTAGGTGGATGCTCGCTGGTTTGGGCGTTTAGCTGTTAACTAAAAGTTTGTAGGATCGAGGCCTACCCATCTAGAAAGGCTTTAGCTTAATTAAAGTGTCTGTTTTGCATGCAGTAGATGTAGGTTAATGTCCTGCAAGTCTTATCAGGGTCTGAGGGGTTTTCACCCTCGCTTAGGACTTTGAAGGCCCTTGGACTTGTGCTATCCTAAGTCCCTTAATAGTTTATTACTGCAATGACGGCAGGTGTAATTGGTAGAAGGAGTAATGTGGCTGTGATTGAGGTGGCAGTGGGGAGGGTGTGTTGGGTGGAGTAAAGGCGTCAGCAGGTAATGCTGGATGTGTTGTTTGGGGATATGGTTAGGGTTATTGCGTATGATAATCGTAGGTAGAAATAAAGGCTTAACAATGCGGTGAGGGCAGCTGTGGTTGCTACTAGTGCAAGTTCTTGTTTGGATAGTTCTTGTAAAATGAGCCACTTTGGTATAAAACCGGTGAGAGGGGGGAGACCGCCGAGTGAGAGGAGAACGAGGGGGGTGAGGGCTGTTAGTAGGGGGGTTTTAGTTCAAGAGGTGGCTAGTGTATTAATGTTTGTAGTGTTGTTTAGTTTGAATACTAGGAAGGTTGAAAATGTTATGATGAAGTAGGTTAGAAGGGTTATAAAGGCTAATGAGGGTAAAAATTGTATGATGAGGGTTATTCAGCCTAGGTGGGCAATTGAAGAGTAGGCTAGGATTTTACGTAGTTGTGTTTGGTTTAACCCCCCTCACCCTCCCACGAGTGTTGAAGTTAGCCCTAGTAAAATTAGGAGGGTGGGGTTTGTTGGGTGGATTTGTATAAGTAGAGTGAAAGGGGCAAGTTTTTGCCAAGTGGATAAAATTAGTCCAGTAGTAAGGTCTAATCCTTGTAGGACTTCTGGTAATCAGGCATGGGTTGGTGCAAGGCCAATTTTGAGTGCGAGTGCGAGTGTAATAATAGTGGTGGGGAGAGGATGTGTTATTTGTTGGATTTCTCATTGTCCGGTAATTCAAGCATTGGTGGTGCTAGCAAATAGTAGTATGGCGGCGGCTGTTGCTTGAGTAAGAAAGTATTTGGTGGTTGCTTCTACTGCGCGGGGGTGGTGTTTTTGCGCTATTAGTGGAATGATGGCGAGGGTATTAATTTCAAGTCCTATTCAGGCGAGGAGTCAATGTGAGCTTGTCATTGTGATGATAGTGCCCATACCTAGACTGAATAGTAAGATGAGTAGAGTAAAAGGGCTCATTAGTAATAGTAGGATTTTAACCTACATGTCTGGGGCATGGGCCCGGGAGCTTTAACTAATTAGCTTATATTACTAGGAAGTGGTGTAGTGGAAGCACAAAGAGTTTTGATCTCTTTAGGTAGGATTCGAATCCCTTCTTTCTAAGGAGTCGGGGGGACTTTAACCCCCATAGTTCACTCTATCAAAGTGGTCCCTAAGTTTCGGGCACGAGTCCAGTGTTATAGTTGTGGGGGTAAGCCTGCGAATGCGATAGAGAGGGCAAGATGTCAGATTACTAGGGCTAGTGTAAATGGGAGGAAGTTTTTTCAAATAAGATGTATTAATTGGTCATATCGGAATCGTGGGTAGGAGGCTCGAACTCATAGGAAAATTATTGAAAGGAAGGCTGCTTTAATTATCAGGTTGATTGTGGTTAGTTCTGGAAGTGCAGGGATGTGGGAGGCTCCCAGGAATAGCGTGGCGGAGAGTGTATTTATAAGTAGAATGTTTGCATATTCGGCCAGGAAAAATAGGGCGAATGGTCCGCCTGCATATTCAACGTTGAAACCTGAGACTAGTTCTGATTCACCTTCAGTGAGATCGAAAGGGGCTCGGTTTGTTTCTGCGAGGGTGGAGATATACCATATTGCAGCTAGTGGTCATGCAGGGATAATCAGTCAAATTGCTTCTTGAGCGGTGTTGAAAGTTTGTAGGGTAAAACCTCCTGCAAAAATAATGATGTTCAGTAGAATGAGTCCGAGGCTGACTTCATAAGAAATGGTTTGGGCGACGGCTCGTAGGGCTCCGAAGAGGGCGTATTTTGAATTGGATGCTCAACCTGAGCCTAAGATGGAGTAGACTGTAAGACTTGAAAGGGCTAAAATAAAGAGAATGCCGAGGTTTAGGTCTACAACGGGGTAGGGTATGGGTATGGGGGCCCATAGTGTGAGTGCGAGGGTTAGTGCTAGTATGGGGGTTAGGAGAAATAGGAGGGGGGAAGAGGTAGAGGGTCGGATTGGTTCTTTAATGAATAGTTTGACTCCATCTGCGATTGGTTGAAGGAGTCCGTAAGGTCCAACAATGTTTGGTCCTTTTCGTAGTTGCATATATCCTAATACTTTTCGTTCAATTAAAGTTAGGAAAGCCACGGCTAAAAGGACGGGCACAATGAAGGCTAAGGGGTTTAAGATGTGTGTAATAAGGGTGGCTATCATAGTTAGAAAGAGGATTTGAACCTCTGTTAAAAGGGCTTAGATCTTGTGCATTAACCGGGCTCTGCCACACTAACACGCCATTATTTTTGGCTGGTAAAGGCATTCCCTTTTGCCTAATTTAGTTGTTTTCATTAGGGGGGGTAAGGCGTACTTTAAGCATGGGCCTCTTCTTTTCGGTCCTTTCGTACTAGAAAAGAATATAACATAGATAGAAACCGACCTGGATTGCTCCGGTCTGAACTCAGATCACGTAGGACTTTAATCGTTGAACAAACGAACCATTAATAGCGGCTGCACCATTAGGATGTCCTGATCCAACATCGAGGTCGTAAACCCCCTTGTCGATATGGGCTCTAAAAGGGGATTGCGCTGTTATCCCTGGGGTAACTCGGTCCGTTGATCGGCTTTAGCCGGATCTCTTTGGTCAGAAATTCTGCTTCTTAGAGTTGTAGCTCTTGGTTGTAGGAGGCTAGTGCTCCCACTCCACGCGGGGGTTTTTTATTCCCCTCGGTCGCCCCAACCAAAGACATGCAGGCATGAGCTCACTTGGCTTAACCCTTTAACCAGGGGGTATTTAGCGTGATATGCCTTAGTGTCTAAAGCTCCACAGGGTCTTCTCGTCTTATGGGTTTATCCCCGCTTCTGCACGGGGAGATCAATTTCATTGACTTGAAAAAGGAGACAGTTAAGCCCTCGTTATGCCATTCATACAGGTCTCCATTTAAAAGACAAGTGATTGCGCTACCTTCGCACGGTTAGGATACCGCGGCCGTTAAACATATAGTCACAGGGCAGGCTGGACCTCTTATTCTTGAGTTAGCAAGAGGCGATGTTTTTGGTAAACAGGCGAGGCTTAGTAGTGTTTGCCGAGTTCCTTCTTTTTCTTTTAGTCTTTCCTTAAGGGCACACCAGTGTGGGGTTAACGGTAGATTGTTGGATGGTTTTCTGGTTTCTTACTTTCATGTCCACTACCCTCTTTGTTTGGGGCCGTTAAATTTCGGTGGGGGTTCGTTCCGATATACACGTGTGCAAGGAGAGAGGCGGGTCTCTCTTATTACTCATATTAGCATTAATGTTCTCATGTTTGCATGAGATAGCCTGATATTATTAGGGGGTTAGGATTATATTATCCGGATATATGGGTGGGGTCAATGCTCGAGCTTTAACGCTTTCTTTAGGGGTGGCTGCTTTTAGGCCCACCAGGGCATTTTTACCTTTAGTAATTATGATCTTTACCCTCCTGGGAAAGTTGTATCTTGTTTCAAAGGGGCTGTACCCCCTTTGACTAACTCTCTTAGCTTCTTTAATATCGATGGGTGAAATCGTGGTGAAGGGAGAAGCTAGGAGGCTGAACTCCTATTCATTTCTCAGGCAACCAGCTATAACTAGGTTCGATAGGTCTATCACCCCTACTCAAAGTTCTTCCCACTCTTTTGCCATAGAGACGGGTTTGCCCTATAAATAGGCTGCCTTGGAGTAGCTCACGTAGTTTCGGGGGTCCAAACTAAAGTGCTCTTTGCTTGAATGGTTCTAGCTAAATCATGATGCAAAAGGTACGAGGTAAAATCTCTGCTTTTTTAGGCTTTACTGGGTTGTTTCATTTCTCTTTCAGCATTCCCTTGCGGTACTTTCTCTATTGCTCCGATGGTTCCTTTTCCGTCGCCCGTACTAAGGAGGAAAAATGTTTTGTTTTAGGGTGGGGAGGGGTGTATTTGGGGTTATTAATGTTGGGTTGTTGTATTTGTTAGGGTGGGCTAGCTGGTTGGCGTCAGGGTAATCCGACTTGCACGGATAATATTTCAGTGTAAGGGAAATGCTATTCTAATTTTAGCTATACTCTGATTTGTACCAAGTGCACCTTCCGGTACACTTACCATGTTACGACTTATCTCACCTTTGCTCATATGTTGTTTTAGTTATATGTTTGGAAATGCTCGGGGAGAGTGACGGGCGGTATGTGCGCACTTTAGAGCCTGCTTCAGGGGAACACTCTGCTTTCCACTTACTGCTAAATCCTCCTTCAGTATGTACGTTTTCATTACATCATTCGTATTCGCTATATTAGCGAATGTAGCCCATCTCTTCCCCTCTCATGCGCTACACCTCGACCTGACGTTTTGGGTTATACCAATCTTGCTCGCTATTTGACCTTCACAGGGCAAGCTTACGACGGCGGTATATAGGCGGGATTAACAAGGGAGGGTGAGGTTGAACGGGGATTATCGGTTATAGGACAGGCTCCTCTAGGGGGATCTAAAGAACCGCCAAGTCCTTTGGGTTTTAAGCTAATGCTCGTAGTCCCCAGGCGGATAGAAGTATGTAATATTCTATCAATGTTTATGGCTAAGCATAGTGGGGTATCTAATCCCAGTTTGTTTCATAGCTTTCGTGGAGTCAGGGTTTATAAAGCCACTTTCGTAGGGGGGCTTCATACCTTAATAAGCGTATCACTGCTTTTATAGGCGTTCGGCTTTAGTTTAAAATTTCCTTAACCACACTTTACGCCGAGATTTATCAACTTGAGCCTCTCGTATAACCGCGGTGGCTGGCACGAGATTTACCGGCTCTCTTAGCCTTAACTAAGTCAAGTTTTCACTTATTGCTTAAGGTTTATCACTGCTGGGTTCCCTTGAGGGTGTGGCTGGGCAAGGTGTCATGGGCTACTGTTAGGAGTGTGCCTGATACCAGCTCCTTGTTTTCTAGTAGAAAACTGTTGGGGCATTCTCACAGGGTCGCGGATACTTGCATGTGTAAATTTAGCTAGAGTTGATAATAAAGTCAGGACCAAGCTTTTGTGTCTGCGGGGCTTTCTAGGGCCCATCCTAACATCTTCAGTGTTATGCTTTTAATTAAGCTACGTTAAC